ATAACCCCATCTTTTTTTTTCTTTATAAAGATGGGGTGGGAGATAGATTTGGTTATAATAATATTTATAGCTATAAATTGTTACGGAGCTTAATATGTATTATATATTTTTATTAATTAATTTAATGGTTATCTTGATAGAGGTTTAGTAGTTTTATTTTTATGAATATCACTTTAAACCTAGGGGATTATTATTAAAGATGAAAAGGCAGATTTTAATTTAGGATTATAGCTTTATTTGAGGGTATTTAATTTTGGTTTAGGCTTGTATAAAATATTTTCTTTTTTATATGTGTTTTTAAATTTTTGGATTTTAATTTTTGTTTATTATATAACTTTATTTTTGGTATTTGGTTTAAAGGGAGGGGGCTTTGGGAAGGTAATAATTTAAAAAATCTATTAGGGGATTTTTAGATAAATTCTTATAAAGGAGGATGTACAAAATCTGGAGGTTGTTAGCCTTGGTGGCATTTTTAGTAATATAATTTTTAGAAGACTTTAATTTAGTTTAAAAGTTGGTAGGATGAACTAATAGATTTTAGTATTATAATTTAATTTATATATTTATTGTTGTCATCTTTAAATTTTAATTTTAGGCTATGAACACATTAAAATTTTATATTTTTGTAGTTTTTATGTTTATGAATTCACTTTAAATCTAGGGGATTATTATTAAAGATGAAAAAGCATATTTTAATTTAGGATTATAACTTTATTTGAGAATATTTAATTTTGGTTTAGGCTTGTATAAAATATTTTCTTTTTTATATGTGTTTTTAAATTTTTGGATTTTAATTTTTGTTTATTATATAACTTTATTTTTGGTATCTGGTTTAAAGGGAGGAAGACTTTTAAGATTAAAGTTTTTGGTACTGGTAATTTTTTTTTTCGGGTTACAAATTTTTGAAATTTTGGAAAAAAATTTTGCAATTTTATCTATAAAATAATAAATTAAAATTAGGGTTCCGGTATTTTTTTTTGTTCTATAAAAATTCTTGAAATTTGCAAAAAATTTTGTAATTTAATGATTTAAATTTTGTAACAATTTTTATTTTAAAGGTCTTGCATGGTTTTTAGAATTTTGGAAAATTTTGTAGTTGTGATATTATAGTTCCATTAATTTTTGGTTATAATGTAAGTTTTGTAATGTTGGTAGTGATAATAATGGTTCCAGTAATTTTTATTGTACAATAAAGATTCTTTAAATTTTAAAAAATTTGATTTGATTTTTGGAATTTTGTTTATTTTGTTAAATTTTTACAAAAAGATGTTATTTATTAATTTTGAGGTTTATTATTTTTGATTTTTATAATATTTATGCAGAAAAAATTTTGTATGAAAAAAATTTTTTATAGAGTTTTTTTTGCGACAAATTTTTATAGTAAATTTTTTTTATTATAAAATTCCATACTTTTTATTTTTTTCTTTAGAGTGAGATTTGTAAAAATTTTCATTCTATGAAAAGTAATATTAAGAAGGTACTCATCCAAGATCCTGGGGGATAGCAAGTATTTAAGGGGTGGAGAGGGACTAGATGGGAGACAGGGAGAGAGATCTACTAGGAGAGAGATAGTTACCATGAACTGGAGGACATATAGATAAGCAAGTATTTAACCATCGGAGGGGTGCATAACCAGAGACGAAGGGGGACAACGAGAACAAAGAGATGAGAGAGATATAAGAATAAAACCTAAATATAAGGGGGAACAGTAGCATATTTGGAGCGACGCAGGTAAGGAGCCAGTAAACCGTGGAATGGGATTAGCAATGGACGACTATGTAAGGGACACATAATGCAGGGGGGATATAGAACTGTAACAGACTATGTAAGGGCTTAATAGAGGTATCAGGGGATTAGATAGCAATGGACTATATGCAAATAATTTATTGGCGGAGCCAGGGGTTAGAGCAGGATTAGTAGGGGGCTAGGATGGTAGAGAGAGAGGGAGGAGGGGTATATATAAAATGGGTCCGTTATTTATTTTGTTTATTAAAAATTTTAGATTGATTCTGTCTATTTTAATTAATTGTTTGATAGTATTATATATAAATTTTTGTGGGGTTATAATTTATCTAAATGGTATTATTTGTTTATTTGTAGTTTTTAATATTAGGTATTTTTGGAAAATTAACCTAGTTAATCTTAATAGAATTGTAAAATGTTGTGCCAGCATACGCGGTTACACAATTAATTCAAGTTAATTTTTTCGGTTATTTATTAATTTTATTTTGTTAAAATTTATATTTTTGTTATTTAGGTGAAATTTTAATTTTTATTATGTATTTTTGGTTGTAAGATTATAAGAAATTTAGATTTTAAACTAGGATTAGATACCCTATTATTCTAAATGTAAATTGTAAGCCTTTATATTAATAGTTATGGTCTTTAAATTAAAAGGATTTGGCGGTAATTTAGTCTTTTCAGAGGAACCTGTTCTGTAATTGATAATCCACGATGGATTTTACTTTATTTTTGTTTGTATATCTCTGTCATTGAATGTTTTATTAGAATATTTTCTGTTATTATCTATTAATGAATGTCAGGTCAAGGTGCAACTATATTAAAGTTTGAAATGGGTTACATTTAATTTTATTTATTGGATTTTTATTTGGAATTTAATTTAAATGAAATGGGATTTGAAAGTAATTTTTATTAGTTTATAATAATGATTTTAGCTCTAAATTATGTACACATCGCCCGTCACTCTCATTTTTAAGATGAGATAAGTCGTAACAAAGTAATTTTACTGGAAAGTGAAGTTGGAATTATTCGAGCTATGTTCTAGGAACGGTATTTTTTACAATAATGCTTAGATTTGTGCAATTCAGTCTAGTTCGATAATTATTGGGTTGTTTTTTGTTTAATTTTTATTTTATTAATTAAAATAATTTTGTTTTTAGTAATTTTTATTGAAAAAATAATTTATAACTATAGTTTATATTACTGTAAAGGAAATTTATTTAATTATATTAAAGCATGTTTATTTTTCAGTACCTTTTGTATCAGGGTTTATTAAATTTAAATTAATTATAATTAATTTTCCCGAAATTAAAGGAGATATTATTTTATGAAGGTTTATGTTTCATAATAATCTTAAATATAATAATAGAAGTTATATGCTATTCGATTTTAAATATCTGGTTATTTAATAGATTAATTTAATTAAGAACAATTTTTGGTTATAATATAAATATATTTTTAATAATAAAATTGTTTAAAATTAAGGAGGATAAGCTCTTTATTTGTTCTATAATATTAAATTATTTAAGTTTTTGTAGGCTTAGCAACAGCCATCATTTAATTCGTTATAGTTTTTACTTATATTTAATTAATTTATTTTTTATTTAGATTTATATTAAATTTTGTAAATGAATGGTTTATTTTTAGTAATAATGATAGAATTAGTAATTTTTGAAATTTTAAATATAGGAATTCGGCAAATTTAATCTCCACCTGTTTAACAAAAACATGTCCTATTGTATATGATATTAGGTCTAACCTGCCCAATGAATGTGTTTTAATGGCCGCAGTTTTAATTGTGCAAAGGTAGCATAGTCATTTGTCTCTTAATTGAAGGCTAGAATGAATGGTTGAATGAGGGATTAGCTTTCTTTATTTAAATTAATGAATTTGATTTTTTAGTTAAAAATCTAAGATTTTTTTGCAAGACGAGAAGACCCTATAGAATTTTATTTAATTAATAAATTATAAAGTTTGGTTGAATAGGATTTATTTTTTATTAATTGAATTTTGTTGGGGTGACAGCGAAATTTAATTAACTTTCGTTATTTATTTTTTATTAATTTATATATTTTATGATCCTTTATTTAAGATTATAAGATTAAATTACCTTAGGGATAACAGCGTAATTTTTTCGGAGAGTTCATATCGATGATAAAGTTTGCGACCTCGATGTTGGATTAAAGTTAGTTATAGGTGTAGCAGTTTATGGACTAAGTCTGTTCGACTTTTAAATCTTTACATGATCTGAGTTCAAACCGGCGTGAGCCAGGTTGGTTTCTATCTGCAATTTTGATTTATATTTTAGTACGAAAGGACCAAATATAAGTAATAATTATTAGGTTTTGAATTTTATTAACTATTTTGGCAGATGAATGCGGTAAATTTAGAATTTATAAATGTAATTTTTATTACAAATAGTAATTTTTTTTATTAGATATTTAGTTATGATTATTTGTGTTTTAGTGTCTGTTGCATTTGTTACTTTATTAGAGCGGAAGGTTCTAGGTTATATTCAATTACGTAAGGGTCCTAATAAGGTAGGTATTTTAGGGTTGTTACAGCCTTTTTCTGATGGTTTAAAATTGTTTTTTAAAGAACAAGCATATCCTTATATATCTAATTTTATTATTTATTATTTGTGTCCTGTATTTATGTTAATTTTATCTTTTACTTTATGGGTATTATTTCCTTATTTAATTAATGTTTATAATTTTAATTTAGGTGTTTTATTTTTTTTATGTTGTACAGGGATAGGGGTTTATGGAGTTATGTTATGTGGTTGATCTTCTAATTCTAAATATTCTTTATTAGGGGCTCTTCGTGCTATAGCTCAAACTATCTCTTATGAGGTTAGAATGGCTATGTTAATTTTATGTTTTGTGATTTTTATTTTTGGTTATAATTTTATTAATTTTATAATTTATCAAAAGTTAATTTGATTTGTTTTTTTATCTTTTCCTTTATTTTTTTGTTGATTATCTTCTTGTTTGGCTGAAACTAATCGGGCACCTTTTGATTTTGCGGAGGGGGAGAGAGAGTTAGTTAGAGGATTTAATGTTGAGTATAGAAGTGGTGGGTTTGCATTTATTTTTTTATCTGAATATATAAATATTATTTTTATGAGATTATTAACTGTTATTATATTTTTGGGTTGTGATTTGTATTCTTTTTTCTTTTATTTAAAAATTACGGTGATTATTTTTTGGTTTATTTGAGTGCGAGGAACTTTACCTCGATTTCGTTATGATAAACTTATATATTTAACTTGAAAAGTTTTTTTACCTATAAGATTAAATTATTTTTTATTGTTTTCTTCTTTTTTATGTTGTTTATTACTTTAAATGGAATTCATAAGTTTAAGTGATGAAGTTAATAATGGAATTTAACCATTGTTTTTTACTTTCAAAGTAAAAGCTTATCTAAAGCTTCTTAACTATTTATTAATTTTGTCTCAAATAATTAATGTTAATGGGTTTATAATGAAGTATATGAAATATAGTGTTGTTAAGATTTGGCCTGTTATGATAAAAGGTTCTTCAGCGGGTCGAGCTCCAATTCATGTTAATAAAATTATAATTGTTACGAATCTTCAGAATAGGATTTTATTAATAGGGTAAAATGCTATACTTTGAAATTTATTTTTATTAGTTAATGGTAAGATAAGGATAATAGCGATTGAAGCTACTATAGCTATTACACCTCCTAATTTGTTTGGAATTGACCGTAAAATTGCGTATGCAAATAAAAAATATCATTCTGGTTGAATATGAACTGGTGTTACTATAGGGTTTGCTGGGATGAAATTTTCAGGATCTCCTAATATTCGGGGTTCTAGAAGAATTAATAAGTTGAATAATGTTAATGTGAATATTATTCCTATTAGGTCTTTAATTGAAAAGTATGGATGAAATGGAATTTTGTCATAATTTGAATTAATTCCTAGAGGGTTATTTCTTCCTGTTTGGTGGAGAAATAGTAAATGGATTATAACTATAGCTGCAATGATAAAGGGTATAAGGAAATGTAAAGTAAAGAATCGAGTTAGTGTAGCATTGTTAACTCTAAAGCCTCCTCATAGTCATTTTACGATATCGTTTCCTAGATAAGGAATAGCTGATAAAAGGTTTGTAATTACTGTGGCTCCTCATAGGGATATTTGACCTCAAGGTAAAACATATCCTAAAAAGGCAGTAGCTATGACTAAAAATAGCAAAATTACACCTACATTTCAGGTTATAATAAGTTTGTATGATCTATAATATATACCTCGTCCTACATGCATGTATAAACAAATGAAAAAAAGGGAGGCTCCATTTGCATGTGTGTTTCGTAAAAGTCACCCGTTGTTAACATCTCGACAGATATGAATTACACTATCAAAAGCTAATTCTACATTTGCAGTGTAATGTATTGCTAGAAAGATTCCTGAAATGATTTGAATAATTAAACATATTCCTAGGAGGGATCCAAAGTTTCATCATAAAGAAATGTTAGAAGGGGATGGTAAATCAATTAATGATCCATTAATAATTTTAAATAAGGGATGAATTTTTCGTAATGGTTTATTCATTATTTTTTATTAATTCGTAAAGGTCCTTCAGTAATATTTACAATAAATGAAATTGTAATTATTGAGAATAGTAAGTATGTAATTATTATTATAGTGATAAATTTATGTTTTATATTAAATAAAGGATTTAGAGAGATAGTTTTAATTTTTTCTTGATTAGTTTTATTGATAAAAATATCTTCATAGTTGTCTATATTTTGTAAAATTAACCCTAGACTTAAAATGACAATAGTTATAATAATTATTTTAATTGATACAGAAATTATTTCATTTGATGCTACTCTTGCTATATAAATAAATAATACTAATATACCTCTTAATATTGTAATTGTGATAATGTAAGAAAATCAAAAAGTTCTTGATATTATGCCTGATAATATTGCAATAGAGATTGTTTGAATAATAATAAGTACTCCTATTCTAATAGGATGTTTTAATCATAAAAAATTTATTGATAAAGTAAGTAATGTTATAATTAATATTTTAATTTCAGTAAATAGTTAAATTTATAATATTAATTTTGGAGATTAAAGATGGGATTATTCTCTTTACTGAAGTTTTAAAGGTAAATTCCTATTTATGATTTACAAGATCATTGTTTTATTTAAACTATTAAAACTTATTAATTTAATATTGATTGTTGTAAATTTTATATTTTTTAGAGGTGTTGTTGTATTTTCTTCTACACGGAAGCATTTACTTTTAACTTTATTTAGATTAGAATTTTTAGTTTTGGTTCTTTTTTTATTAATAAATTTAGTTATAATTATTTTTGGTTTTGAAATGTTTTTTCTTTTATTGTTTTTAATTTTTACTGTTTGTGAAGGTGCTTTGGGTCTTGGTATTTTAGTTAATATAATTCGTAATCATGGTAATGATTTATTGTCCAGATTGTCTGTTTTGTCATGATAAGGGTTTTATTATTTTCTTTATTTTTGATCCCTTTAGTAATTAATTGGTGATTATTTATATTAATAATTATAATTTTGTCTTTTATATTGATGATAATAAGAGTAAATAATTATTTTTTTTATTTAAGTTATTCATCAGGATTAGATCTTTTATCTTTTTGTATAATTATTTTAACTGTTTGAATTATTTTTTTAATAATTATGGCAAGATTTAAAATTAAGATTTATAATAATTATATAGTTGAGTTTATATTTGTTCTTTTAATATTAATAATTTTATTAATTTTAGCTTTTAGAACTTCAAATTTATTTTTATTTTATTTATATTTTGAATCTAGAATGATTCCTACATTGTTATTGATTTTTGGGTGGGGGTATCAGCCAGAGCGATTTTTGGCTGGTTTATATTTGTTCTTTTATACTTTGTTTGCTTCTTTTCCTTTATTATTAAGAATTTTTTATATTTTTAATAAGTCAGGAACATTATTTTATTTTTTAATTTCTTTAAATACTTGCAATTTTTATTTATATATCAGTTTAATTTTAGCATTTTTAGTTAAAATACCTATAATTTTTGTTCATTTTTGATTACCTAAGGCTCATGTTGAAGCTCCTGTTTCTGGTTCAATAATTTTAGCAGGAATTTTGTTAAAGTTAGGAGGTTATGGTTTATTACGTGTATTTTATTTTTTAGAAAAAATTGATTTTAATTATTTTTGAATTTGTTTAAGATTATTTGGTATATTTTTAGTTGGATTTTTATGTTTAATGCAGGTTGATATTAAATCTATAATTGCTTATTCTTCAGTTGCTCATATAGGATTAGTTATTAGAGGTATTATAACTTCTTCTTATTATGGGGTTGTAGGTTCTTTGTTATTAATGGTTGGTCATGGTTTATGTTCATCGGGTATATTTGTTTTGGCAAATATTGTTTATGAACGAAGACATAGCCGTAGTTTAATAATTAATAAAGGGTTTTTGGTTTTTATACCCACTATAGTAATATTTTGGTTTTTGTTTTCTGTTAATAATATAGCAAGACCCCCTTCTTTGAATTTAATGGGTGAAATTTTATTGATTAATAGAATTTTAAGTTGAAGAACATTAACTACATTATTTTTAATAATTTCTTCTTTTATGAGATGTTGTTACAGAATTTATTTATATTCAATTACTCAGCATGGTTCTTTATATAGAGGATTAAAATTTGAATCTTTAGGTTTTATTCGAGAATATTTAATATTATTTTTTCATTGAGTTCCTTTAAATTTTCTATGCTTGAAAAGTGATATTTTTACTATGTGAATTTATCCAGATAGTTTATTAAGAATAATAATTTGTGGTGTTATTGGTGTAGTTTTACTTTGGATTTATGAATATTATAAGTAAATATATATTTTGATTTTATATTATTTTGTTTACAGGTTTGTTTATTTTTATTTTAGGTTTATATTTTTTAATGTTTGATTATTTACTTTTTATGGATTGGGAAATTATTACTTTGAATTCTTGTTCTATTGTTATGACTTTACTAATAGATTGAATGTCTTTAATTTTCATGGGAAGTGTTTTATTTATTTCTTCTATAGTTATTTATTATAGAGAGGATTATATAATAGAAGATATAAATAAAATACGATTTTTAATTTTAGTTTTATTTTTTATTTTATCTATAATATTTATAATTATTAGACCTAATTTAATTAGTATTCTTTTAGGTTGAGATGGTTTAGGTTTGGTGTCATACTGTTTAGTAATTTATTTTCAGAATTATAAGTCTTATAATGCAGGTATATTGACAGTTTTGACTAATCGTATTGGTGATGTGGCTATTTTAATTGGAGTTGCTTGATTATTTAATAAGGGAAGATGACATTTTTTGTATTATAATTTTTATTTAATAAATTGAAGATGAATATTTTTATTTTTAATTGTGCTTGCTGCTTTTACTAAAAGAGCTCAAATTCCATTTTCTTCTTGGCTTCCTGCAGCTATAGCTGCTCCTACTCCTGTATCTGCTTTGGTTCATTCTTCTACTTTAGTTACAGCGGGAGTATATTTATTAATTCGATTTAGTGATTTATTATTAGCATTTGATTTATCTTTTATTTTATTATTATCTATATTAACTATATTTATATCAGGGTTGGGTGCTAATTTTGAATATGATTTGAAGAAGATTATTGCTTTATCTACTTTAAGACAATTAGGATTAATAATAAGAATTTTATTTATAGGTTATTCTTCAATTGCATTTTTTCATTTATTAACTCATGCTTTTTTTAAGGCTTTGTTATTTTTATGTGCAGGTTTAATAATTCATTGTATAAATGATTCTCAAGATATTCGTCATATAGGCTTGTTGGTAAATTATTTACCTTATACTAGAACTTGTTTTGTTATTGCTAATTTTTCTTTATGTGGTTTACCTTTTATGTCTGGATTTTATAGAAAGGATATAGTTTTAGAAATTATAACTATAAATTATTTTAATTTATTTATTTATTTATTATTTTATATTTCTGTTGGTTTAACTGTTTCTTATAGTATACGATTAATTTATTATTGTATAACTAGATATTCTGGTTTGTTACCTTATAATATAATGTTTGAAAGAATAATTATAATACGTTCAATACTTTTTTTAGTATTTATAAGAGTAGTAAGTGGGAGATGTTTATCTTGATTGTTATTTCCTTATTCTGAATTAATTATTATAAGATTAAGTTGCAAATTATTACCTTTAATTTTCATTTTATTTGGGGGTTGGGTAGGTTATGAAATTTCTTTTATAACTTTATTTGAAACTGTTTTGGGTTTAAAAAGTAAACTTTTAGTTTTTTTTATAGGGTCTATGTGATTTATACCTAATTTTAGAACTTATATATTATATTCAAAAAGTACATATTTATCTAAGAATTGTGTTGATTTTTTAGATATAGGTTGAGGTGAATATATTATATCTAAATTAATATCGTTATATTTATTATTTATTAGTAAGTTATTTTTGTTTTATCAGAATAATAATGTAAAGTTATTTTTTTGTTCTTTTATTCTAATATTTTTTATTATTGTTATAGTTTAAAATCTAAGTAGTCTAAGTTAAAGACATAATATTGAAGATATTAGGATAAGATTTCTTCTTAGATATTCATAAAATTAAATTTATCTATTCATTGAAAATGAATTGTTTTAAGTTAAACTATATGAAAAAGAGAAAAACGGAATTTAACCGCTTTGAAAGATAGTTAGCAGCTTCTTTCAGAAATCTTCATTCTCTTTTAATTGGATTTATAAAATCAATTATTTCATTAACAATGAAAAGCCTCTATTTTGGCTTCAATTAATTAAGTAAGGAGAATATCTCTAATTTTAGGTCGAAACTAAATGTAAATTTTACTTCATTACTTTGAGGAAGACTAAAAAGTTCCTTTTAATTGCAAATTAAATGTTATTATTAACTACATCCCCTAAATAGCTCATTCTAGTATTCCATTTTTTCATTCGTAATATAAACCTAATACAAGAATAATAATAAACACTCTTATAGTTAAAATTCATGATATAATATTTCTTGAATTGAGAATAATAATTGAAGGTAGGATAATAGCAATTTCAATATCAAAGATTAAAAATAGAATTGCAATTAGAAAAAATTGTAAAGAAAAAGGTGTTCGAGCAGAGGATTTTGGGTCAAATCCACATTCGAAAGGGGATATTTTTTCTCGATCTATGATAGATGTTTTGGAAATAATTGTACAAATTAGTATTAATCTAATTGAAATTAATCTTGCTAATCTAATTGATAAGATAATTTTAAATATTACTTTTTCTTAATATAAGATCTTTTGATTGGAAGTCAAATATATTATTTATACTAAAAAAGTAACTACCTCATCAGTAAATTGAAATGTATAAGAATAATCAAACTACATCTACAAAGTGTCAATATCAGGCTGCTGCTTCAAATCCAAAGTGATGTGTTTTTGAGAAATGACAATTTAAATGTCGAATAAGGCATGTAGTTAAGAAAATTGTCCCAATAATTACGTGAATACCGTGAAAGCCTGTTGATATAAAAAATCTTGATCCATAAACGGAATCTCTAATACAGAATCTGGCTTCCTTATATTCATAGGCTTGAAGAATTGTGAAATAGATTCCTAAAATTACTGTTATAAATAAAGCCTTTAAAGTTTGGGTATGTTTTCCATTTATGATTCTATGATGAGCTCATGTAACTGTAATTCCTGAACATAATAAAATTACGGTATTTAGAAGGGGAATTTCTATAGGATTAAATGTTTTAATTCCTTTTGGAGGTCAGGTTATTCCTAATTCAATTGTAGGGGCTAATCTTCTATGGAAAAATGCTCAGAAGAATGAGATGAAAAAGAATACTTCTGAGATAATAAATAAAATTATTCCTAATTTTAAACCTTCAGTAACTTTAATAGTATGTTTTCCTTGAAAGGTTCTTTCTCGTACAACATCTCGTCACCATTGAAATATTGTTAATAAAGTGATAATTACTCCTAGATAAAATAAATATATTTCATTTTTATGAAATCATATAACTATACCTGATGTTAATGTTATGGCACCAATTGATCCTGTAATTGGTCATGGTCTATAATCTACTAAATGGTAGGGATGATTACTATGTAATTTCATTATATTACTTCTCTAGAATATAATGTTCTTAATACTGAAAAAACATAAGCCTGAATAAGGGAAACTGCTGATTCAAAAAGTATTAACATTATCTGACAAAGTAAAATTAATGAAATTATAATTTGTCTAACATTTATGGAATTATTTCCTAATAATCTTATTAATAAGTGACCTGCAATTATATTTGCTGTTAAACGAACTGCTAAAGAACCTGGTCGGATTAAATTTCTAATAGTTTCAATTATAACTATAAAAGGTATTAGAATTGTAGGAGTTCCTACGGGGATTAGGTGTGCAAGTATTTCATTAGTATGATTAATTCATCCATAGATTATAAGGCTTAATCATAAGGGTAAGGCTATTGTTAAGGTAAAGGTTAGGTGACTTGATCTTGTGAAAATATAAGGTAATAGTCCTATAATATTATTAATTAGAATATACATGAATAGAGAAATTATTATTAATGTTATTCCTTTGGAATTGGTTCCAATAAGTATTTTAAATTCTTTGTTTAGAGTATTAATAATTAAATTAAATAAAATGTTAATTCGATTTGGTAAAAGTCAAAATATTAATGGAATTAATAAAAAGCAGCTTAAGGTTCTGATTCAGTTTAAGGAAAAGCTTATTGAAGTTGATGGGTCAAAGGTTGAAAATAAGTTAGTTATCATTTTCACTTAAATTGATGAAATACTTGCTTTTTTGATAATGAAGTAGGCATATTTGGTATTTTATTATAAAAAATAATTGTATTTATAATAATGAATAGATAAATAAAAAAAATAAATAGAATTTCTCATCATAAAGGAGCTATTTGTGGAATTAAAAGATATTAAGTATAATATTTTTAATTTGACAAATTAATGTTTTAGTTTAAACTAATCTTTTATCATTAAGGGTAGTTGTTAATTTACCATAATTTGGTTTAAGAGACCAATGCTTAACCATTTCAGCCACTTAATGAATTAGAATTAAGTCAGTGAATAAATTTATTTGTTGGAACTCTTTCAATTACAATAGGTATAAATCTGTGATTGGCTCCACAAATTTCTGAACATTGGCCATATATTAATCCTGGTCGATTAATTTTAAAACAACCTTGATTTAGTCGTCCAGGAACAGCATCGATTTTAATTCCTAGAACAGGAACAGCTCATGAATGTAAAACATCAGCTGCTGTTACTAAGACTCGAATTTGGGTATTGAAGGGTAAAACAACACGATTATCAACATCTAATAAACGGAATTCGTTATTATTTAATTCATTTGTAGGTTTTATATATGAATCAAATTCTACATTTTTAAAATCTGAATATTCATAACTTCAGTACCATTGATGACCAATAGATTTTAAAGTTAATTTAGGATTATTAACTTCATCAATTAGATAAAGTAAATGTAGAGAGGGTAAAGCAATGAAAATTAAAGTAATTGCTGGTATTAAAGTTCAAATAAATTCAATGGTTTGACCTTCAAGTAAATAACGATTAATGAATGAATTAAATATTAATCTAATTATTATGTAAGAAACTATAATTGTAATTATTAATAAAATTATTAAGGTATGATCATGAAAAAAAATTAATTGTTCTATAAGAGGGGATGCTGCATTTTGTAGACCTAAATTACCTCATGTTGCAATTTCTAATAAAAGATTAAATCTTTATATATGAAGCTTAAATTCATTGCACTATTCTGCCATATTAGAAAGAAGTTAGTATGGGTAATTCAGCATATGAATGTTCAGCAGGAGGGGCTTGTTGTAATCATTCAATTCTAGAAGCTATATTATGACTAAAAATTATTGATCGTTTGGTGATAATACTTTCTCAAATAATTATGATAAATATTAAAATTCTAATTATAGATAAAGTAGAACCAATGGATGAAATAATATTTCATGAAGTGTAACTATCAGGATAGTTTGAGTAGCGTCGTGGTATTCCTCTTAATCCTAAAAAATGTTGGGGGAAAAATGTTAAATTAACTCCTATAAATATTGTAAAGAATTGGATTTTTAATCATTTAGTTTTCATTGTAAGACCTGTAAATAAAGGGTATCATTGAATAAATGCCCCTATGATTGCAAATACAGCTCCTATTGATAAAACATAATGAAAATGGGCTACTACATAATAAGTATCATGCAGAACAATATCAATAGATGAATTAGCTAAGATTACTCCTGTTAATCCTCCAATAGTAAATAAAAATACGAATCCTAAAGATCATAATGTTGAAGGAGAATAATTTAATTTTACTCCATGAAGGGTTGCTAGTCAACTGAAGATCTTAATTCCTGTTGGTACAGCAATAATTATTGTAGCTGATGTAAAGTAGGCACGGGTATCAACGTCTATTCCAACTGTAAATATGTGATGAGCTCATACAATAAATCCTAATAATCCAATTGCTAATATAGCATAAATTATTCCTAAAGCCCCAAATGTTTCGATTTTTCCTCTTTCTTGACTAATAATATGGGAAATTAAACCAAATCCAGGTAAAATTAAAATATAAACTTCAGGGTGGCCAAAGAATCAGAATAAATGTTGGTATAGAATAGGATCTCCCCCTCCTGTAGGGTCAAAAAAAGAAGTATTAAAGTTTCGATCAGTTAATAATATGGTAATTGCCCCTGCTAATACAGGTAATGATAATAGGAGTAATAAGGCTGTAATTCCTACTGATCAGACGAATAATGGAATACGTTCGGGAATTATACCTACGGGTCGTATATTTATAATTGTAGAAATAAAATTTACTGCACCTAAAATTGAAGATACTCCTGCTAAATGTAAAGAAAAGATAGCTAAATCAACTGAGGCACCTCTGTGTGATAAATTACTTGATAGAGGAGGATAAACAGTTCATCCTGTCCCTGCTCCTATTTCAACTATACTTCTAGCAAGTAACAAAGTTAATGAAGGGGGAAGAAGTCAGAATCTTATATTATTTATACGGGGGAATGCTATATCTGGTGCTCCAATTATTAAAGGAACTAATCAATTTCCAAATCCTCCAATTATAATTGGTATAACTATAAAGAAAATTATAATAAATGCATGGGCTGTAACAATTACGTTATAAATTTGATCATCACCAATAAATGACCCTGGTTGACCTAATTCAATTCGAATAATTCATCTTAGTGATGAACCAACTATTCCTGATCATATACCAAATAGAAAATAAAGAGTTCCAATATCTTTGTGATTAGTTGAGAAAAGCCATTTATTCAAATGATAAGGTGGCTGAAATTTTAGGCTATAAATTGTAAATTTATATATGGTTATTTACCTCTTATCAAGCTTTATATTCAAAAAATGATATTAGATTGCAAATCTAAAGGTGTATTTTACTAAAGCTTATAATAGAGATATATTTTTAACTTTGAAGGTTAATAGTTTATTTAACTTAAAGCTTTAAAAATATCTAATGATAGAAATTAAGGGTAATGATAAATTGATTATTAATATAAAATAAATTATAAAGGTATTCTTCGAGCTATAATAAGATCATTTATTTATAGTTGAATAAGTTAAAATTATAGGGGAGATTATTCGTAAATAGTAAAATAAAGTTAATAATGATGATAATATTATAATGAGCAATACTAGATTTAGGTTAGAGTTTATTATATATTGAATAACTATTCATTTGGGTAAAAATCCTAAAAAGGGAGGTAAACCACCAATTCTTAATATTATAATTCTGTAGACTATTTTTTCTATAAAAAAGGATGAAAAATTTAATTGATTTAAATAATAAATATTTTTTTTATTTAAGAAATAACAAATTATTATTATACATATTGTGTAAATAATTAAGTATTTATATCAATTTATATTTATGGAAATAGGGATTATTATTCATCTTAAATGATTAATTGAAGAAAAAGCTAATATTTTACGTAGGGATGTTTGATTTAATCCTCCAATTGATCCTACAATTGATGATATAATTACTGAAAAATAAAAAAATCAATTAATTAATATTAAATTATTTAAAATAATTAAAGGGGCTATTTTTTGTCATGTTATTAAAATAAAACATTCAGTTCAATTTAGATTTGCTATTATTTCAGGTAATCAAAAATGAAAGGGAGCGGCACCAATTTTAATTATAATTCTAATTATAATTATTATTTTAATTAAAGTTCTTATTAAAGATTCATTTAGAATTAATATATTTATTATAATAGAAAATAATATAATAATTCTTCCAATTCTTTGAGAAATAAAATAGATTATTATGGCCTTGGAAGAGTTTTTATTATTATTTGAAATAAAAGGAATAAAAGATATTAAGTTTATTTCTAATCCTATTCATATTCCTAATCAGTTATTAGCTCTTATTGTAACTATAGATCTAAAAATCAAAATGAGTATAAATAAAAATTTTCTAGAATTTCATAATATTAGAAAGAAAAAGATTTTACTTTTATAAGTAGGGTATGAACCTAATAGCTTGATTAGCTTATCTTTCTGTATGTTAGTGTATGAAGCACAAAGAATTTTGATTTCTTAGGATTTAGTTTAATTCTAAAACATATAATAAGAGCAACTTCTTGCATAATCTATCCTATCAAGATAGCCCTTTAAGTTCAGGCACCTTATT